ATGCGCGCGCTAGCGCGCTCATACGTTTTTCAGCATGGCTTCAAAGCTTATTACGTAAAACGCGCTAGCGCCTTAACAATATTGATAGTCGTTTTGAAGCAGCAAGCAACGGCTGAAAAGCCGTTGCGCGCTCATACGTTTTTCAGCAGGCTTTCAAACCCAGTATTTCATATATTTTGAATAAAAGGGTTGGTTGTATTACGACCCGTCGGTCGTATGGTTATTAGGCCCTCTTCTCAACTAATGAATGAGGTCGGGGGTTTGGTGATTATTCTCAAAAAGGGACGTAGAACCGGGTTGCGCTGCTTGATGCTCCGATCGAAAACAAATCAGTGGGGCCATGCCGGTACGACAGAATATGCGTTAGGTTAGAAAGCCAAAACAAAAGAAGCCACCATAGAACAGAAAGAACATTGTATTGATATCGTGGCTAACGTACACCCGGGTTCCCTTTCCATAAAGCATACTACACAGGCTCTACACAGTGTAGGCTTTCCCAGTGTAGGCTTGCTAAAACAGGCTACACAAGCCTGATTGAGTACTATATATATATCGTCCTATAAGATAAGACTACGTGAATTTGATGTCATTTTTTGTTCATTTTCTTATTCAATTGTGACTATCTGACTCCAACTTCTTATCATTTCTGCTTCTCAACATCTCTCTTTTTACTAGCTAAGTTGCCTTCTGCTTGGCACCATGCGAAGACCGTACGGTCTTCGCGGGTGGGGAGTTTGTAACTCCCGCACAGCCTGAGCGCCATCGTGTTTTCGGTGGTGTTTGGGTTGTTGTCCAAGAGGCGCAGTTATCGGCAGCTTGCTGTATGATAACTGTAACCTCGAGGTAGACACGCTGTATCCAGCAATCTATCTATCTGAGTTTCACAAGCTTGGATGCCCCCCCCCTCCCGGCCCTAAGAAGCTGGGAATAGGGCGAGTTGATCGGTTCCCTTGGTTCAAAGCCGTGGTGTTAACCGTCAATAATTCCGGTCAAATTTTGACCAGAACTTTGATAGCTAACATCATGACTATGAACTTCTTTCGACGACCTTTATTTAATATCATCGAAAGGCTAGGGTGCCGCTCATGGCAGAGGGACTTGGAGGTCCCTCGTCGCATGATTGGACTCCTAACAAAGGTCCAATTGTGCCTCTTCGCTCGCTTGTCAAAGAGTAGATGTATTGCTGTATACCTGTTTGTCCGATGGTTCTGTTCTTATCGTAAGAAGATGGGATGGTTAGGAGTGTCTCTGTATCTGAAAGCTTCTGCTGTCTGTTTACAGAGATGCTATGGGGGTACATTTGACCCTCATGCTCCTTTACCGTTTCCTATTTCTTTGACTAGAACTGGAATTCCTCGATGTATCCCGTCTTTCCATAGGAAGGAAATTCTTAGGAGAGACGAGACGGCGGATGGCTTGGTGAGGTTTTACCTCTCCCTATTTTCTGTCTCAAAGTTCATTATGAAAGTGAAGAAAACTCACTTTGAGTACAGTTCAATAGTGTCTCCTCCGACTTCTGTCGCAGTCGACGAATTGTCGGCTGAAGTGCGTCGAACTCGCTGATCGGTATATCCCTTGGGTTTTCAATGTACCTATGTACACTGGATTCAAGTGGTTACCAATTTGGTCATCGTCCCCAGTGACAGATCGGAATATTCCTGGATCAGGGGGAATTTCTTCTCCCTTTCACCGGATGATCTGGGAGCTTTTCGCTCTTTCACTCTGGGACAAGGCAGTTCTTTTGAGCCCTACTGTTGACGAAAGTCACAGTCCTGGTTCAAAGTCCCGCCTTTGACCTCTACGCCCAAAGTGACTCCTGACTTTGAAGACCGTAATGATTGGGTGGCTTGCTATATAGCACTCTCTTTCATTCCATGGTTAGAGTAGACCGGGAAGAAGGCTTGTAGAGCGAAATCCAAAATCAAAGGAGGGAAAATGAATAAGAAGAAATTCCTGGGAAGGGAAAGATTAGGGAGGGGCCCATTGTAACCAATTTCGGGACCCACGAAACTCTCTTTAATTTCTTAGTGGCTTTGCTTTACAACACGTTTTCCAGTGTCTAAACTTTAGTGAAATTATCCATTTCTTGGAAGTACTAAACAAAGAATAAAGCAAGCTTTCAAAAAAACCGTTGGCTCCCTTTTCCCAAAGACCCGTCGTTTCTAAAGATTGAACCGCCCCTAACCTAAATCTCCTTCAGTGGGTTCCTAAGACTCATTCTCCAACAAGCCTGAAGTTTTTGTTTTTGAGAGTCCTTATCGTCGGTTAAAAAGGGAAGAGACCTCCCTGGCTAAGACCGCCTTTACTCGCACGGACCGATCATAACCAAAATTTTAGGGCAATAGAAGAGGGTCTGGGAGCGCGGGGCTGCATAGGATGCTGCTGAATCAACGACTGAGAGGACTGAAACGTCGGCTGAGATGAAGGCTGCATGGGCAGCATCTATGGCGTGGTCTGACAGACAGGCTGTAACGTGGTCTGCACGCGTAACTGAGTCGTCGGCAGCGAAGATATGGGCTGTAACGTGGACTGATTGGGATGAGGTTCAAGACGCTGCTGCTGCTGAGCTGTACTCTCCACCTGAAGCTTATTCAAATCAGTCCGTTGAGGTAAGAAACCAGAATGCAGGGAATAAGGTGCTTTGGACCCGTCTCGTCAAAAGTAACATGCCGGGAAATCAATATAGACTTTCCTGGTTTTTGGTTGGATCAAAGCATCTGTATCCTTTGTGATCCTCACTATATCCCAAAAAAATACACTCTAAAGCTTTGGGAGAGAACGTCATTCCGCTGTGAAGCATCAATATGAGGAAAACAGGCACACCCAAAGCTCTGAAAAATAGAGTCTTCTGGTATCTTCTGAAACAATCTCTGAAAGGGAGAAATATCTTCAGTGGTGGCTGAAGACGATTAATAATCTTTATAAACACAGCTGTATTAAACGCTTCAGCCCAGATAAATTGACGTCACTTGACTTGCAAACATCAAGGATAGAGCAGTCTCGGTAATGTGTCTATCTTTCCTTTCAGCCCGTCAAACCGTCGCGTCATTTTTTAGGGCAGGAAAGCGTCATGAGAAATCCCGGCTTGCTGCAAGTAGTCAGAGAACTCCTTGGAGGTATATTCCCCTCCTCCATCACTTCTGAGAGTTTTGATGGATCGATCAAACATCTTCTCCACCTTTGTCCGAAAGAGGCGAAAATCACTTAGCACTTCACTCTTGTGTTTGAGGAAAGAAACCATGTATACCGACTGAAATCATCTATGAATGTAACGTAGTAACGATAGCCAGAGAGTGAAGCAACGGGTGCAGGCCCCCGAACATCAGAATGAAGAATTTCAAGGGAGCCGTCGAAAAAAAAAAAACACCGGTTTCTTAAGGCTTCAAACGACTAGTCATTAAGACTACTATGAAAGATAAGTAAGGAACTCCTTTCACTTAGAAGTTTTGCCTGCGTGCATTATACCTACCCCTTTTTAAAAGAACGTCGATTTCAATCTCAACAAAGAAAGAACTCAAATGAAAGCATAACTCTTAGCTTGTTGTCCTCTGACTCTCTTTGCCTGCTTGTGGAGGTCTGGTCTCTCGGGTGTCTACGGCAGATCCGATCAGTCTTGTGATGAAGAGAAGTCTTATCCGATCTTCCACTGACGAAAGGTATCGTCACGACCAGGTCTCGGGGCTCCCACTGCTTGGGAGATTTTCTCTTCATCCGGGGGTTCATTTCATTATGAACTCAAAAAGTGTAAGGCTGATTAGTGAGGTCTTAAAAACTTCATACAATGGCCATTCCATTTGTGCTTTCAGCAAGTAGGCGACGCGAATCTATGGTTTCTATGTTTCAATCGGATACCAATTGCTTGGATGCGTTTGAAAGCCTCGAGATGAATTGACTCTTGCAGAAAAAATTCTTTCTAGTTGGGAAAGGTTTGTCTTGTGTCTCCGTAACAAATGGTCCATTTATTGATGGGCGAACGACGGGGATTGAACCCGCGCGTGGTGGATTCACAATCCACTGCCTTGATCCACTTGGCTACATCCGCCCCTACCCCCGCACTGGTTTCAGTCTCTATCTACGATCAGATCCTTTCTGAACCCCCCCTATGACCGCTATCAAAGAGAAGCTTTTTCCGAGCAGATAATCTATTGTTGTGTTTCGGAATTAGGGGAAGCAAAGCTTCAACAAGCAAGTAGAAGCTTCCTGGCAAAGCTTCAAACAAAGAGGTTGGGCTGTTCACTTCATTGATTTGACTTCACTTGACTTAAGATTTCAGATACGGGCCGGGCGGGCAGTGAAGGCTCGTTTAGTAGACAGCGAGCGAGCAGCAAGCGGAGGAGCAAACGTAGGCCCCCCAAAAGGGGGGCCGAAGCGCGTCAGGTTGTTCCGGCCTCGTCAATAGTGACGGCGCGCTGGAGCAGCAAGCGTAGGCTGAAAAGCAGCGAGCGGAGCTTCGCGAAGCGAGCCAGCGCCCTATTACGTAAGGCGTCATAGGGGCTTCAAAAGCGAAGCGAGCCAGCTTCTGAAGAAGGCGCCAGCAAACGAAGGAGCAAACGTAGGCCCCCCCGCCCCCCCAAAGTCCTCCCCAGACCCCCCCGAGGCTCCCGCGCCTTCTTCAGAAGCTCCTTCTCATGTTGCATTTCTTTTGAAGTTCCATCATTTTTTCTGTGGATTTCTTACAAAGGAAAGCCCCCCTATACTATGCCATTTGATTGATTCGACGTTCCGTGCTGCTCGCCACTCCCCGAGGCCAAGGACGGGGTCGAACCGTCATTCCAGGATTTGCAGTCCGATACATTTCCATTATGTTACCTAGCCAAACCCGCCACCTCATGTGCCAAAGTCAAACGGTTGTTCTTCCTTCCCCGCTCCCTCTTTTTCTACATATGCGGTGGCGGGCTCCGCGCTCTATATGACCGGCGGCGGGTTACCAGAGAAGAGGGGACAACTTATTTCTCCCTTGCCTTGCTCAATCTTCCTTTTCTGATTGAAAGTCGCAAGCAGCTGAAAAACGTAAGCGCCAACGCGCGCCTTACGTAATAGGGGTAGGGGCTTTTTTCAGCTAGCCAGCAAGCACTTGGGCGGAGTAAAGTCAAGCCTATTAGTCAAACGCGCTAGCGCGCCTGAATTGATAGTCGTTTTGAAGCTGAAAAACGTAAGCGCCAACGCGCGTTTTACGTAATAAGCTTTTTGAAGCTGAAGCTGGCTCCCGCGCCTTCTTCAGAAGCTGGCTTCAAAGCCCGTCACTAGCCCTATCTAGTGACGGCGCGCTAGCACGCTAACGTTTTGAAGCTGGTACAGAGGCCAGATAGAAGGTTGCTTCTTTTCTATATGTTCAGGCGAATAACATCTAGAAGCTAGCTCTTGTCTTGTAAGCAACCATGCCTATATTATATAATCGAATTTTGCTTACCAAAGTGGTCTTACTAAAAGGTAAGTAAGCTTACAGTTCCGTTCCAAGTGACATGGCTTTTCACTATTCCTTTCCAGAGAAGGTTGCTCATCCAGTCCAGCGGATCCATTGTTTATGCGGCAGTGCGATGCGAATCGGGCTCGAAAATCTCTCTTTCGCCTCTCCTCCTTGTCTCCATTCTGATTGATTCGCTTCTTCCTTCGCGCAAGCGCTTGGTTCGCCCCTTGTTGCATTTCATTTCGTGATCCTCCGCTTCAGTCTGCGTTTTTCGGATAGCCGGGATCCGACGTTGATTTCCGATTTCAATGTCAGCTCCAGGTTTTGGGCGGCCCATCTGGTTAGTTCAGCTATCACTGCTGGAAGCCCCTGCGGTTGTTCGGCTGCGTACTCCCCGTCCGCGTATCTCACACTCACCGTATTTCATTTTCCTTTCCTGCATCTTTCTTTCTATCCATAGGTCGGCTTCGTGCAGATAGATGTTCGCCGGGGGAGATTGGTGCTCCTTGAGGTATGCCTTTCCCGGTGGGTTGTTCCCTTCTCTGTCTTTTCCATCCAGTGCCCGCCCTTACTCTTCGTAACAATGGTCAGAAAATCTTCGTCTTCGATCTCTCTTCGCAACGCAATAAAGAAGTCTAACAGTGTCTCTCGGCTCATGCGGGGGGGGCGTCGGGGGGGTCTGCGTTCACTATTAAGCCTACGCCCGTCCATTCCTTTCAAGCTTGATCCCGCCCCTATTGGCGTAAGCTCGTGACGCTTAACGACTGAACGACTTAATTCATCATGGGGCTCCGCGCTCTATTCGGTCGGAACCCGGTTCGAGAACCTTCTCTCATAGATTCCCTTCACCAAGTCATCGCCAGCAATCTGCTCTTATCCCTTGGTGTCAAAGGGCGAGTTCCTTTCTTGTCTTGCCCAAAAAAAAAAGTCTTTATTCTCATTGGAGAAAGACTCTCCCGCGGCAAGGCAGTCCAGCTGCTTTCTTTATCTCGCTTGCCGTTAGTCCGTCTAGCGTCTTTCGGTTGGGGTCCGCCCCGGGGGTTAGACCGCTGGGGTTATATTTTATAGTCTCGAAGGCAGTCAACGTGTCAGCAATTCTTCTCCCATTAGACTGGCCTTTGCCCTTTTTCCTTCTCTCTTCCAGTTCTCTCCCTCTACTTTATTTGACAGGGGCGGAGAATACCACTCTATCAATAACAAGAAAAAAAGTCGCAATTCAGTTTCAAATGGTTTGAGCTTGGAAGCAACCTGCTATCTATCGATAGGCGAGAACAGACTGCTATTGGCTGCTTCGCCTATCTATTCTATTATGTATGGCCGGCTTGGAGACATCAGAGGAAGACCATCATCTCTATCCGGGTACGATCATAGCTTCATTCATTCGTTGAACCTTGTTGGGGATAACCATTAGCATTGAGATCAATCACCACACCACCTCTATCTCTATCATACATACGACATTACACGACGCGAGAGTGCATGGTCAACACACACCTACAGCGCCTACGTTCCGCTTGCAGCCAATACAACCACAACCTAACTTGCACGATATTCAACAACCGAAGCTACTGGTAGTCCCGGGGGGACGGCATCCTCCTATAATAGTTAGCAGTACTGAACAACCGAGTCATCGGTCCGGGGAAAGAAAAGGACCGCCTTTGACCATAAAAAAAAGGAACTCGCTTAACTCGCTAGGCCTTCGGAACAAAGGTTCTTCTGTTCATGCTTCAGACGATCTGGCTAATTCTATATACTTCTATCTAATTATAGACTATGAATCTATTAGAAAGGCGAACCAGCTTCAAAGCCGTTGCGCGCCGTCACTGTACTTTAGGGCCGTCATACTAGATGACGGGGGGCGCGTCACGTTTTTCAGCTGCCTCGAAACCCTCTCTCTACAGTGCCAGTGCCGACTACTTCTCAATGCAACTTTTGACTGCCCTTCATTCAAATCAGTGGTACTTCCTTCCTCAGTTGCTTCCGCAAACTCTGTTTGTTCATCAATCAGGTAACCAACCAATATATCTTCCTCCTTGTATCTATAACTTCCTTCTTCCATTCAAGCAGTTTATGCACCTGCGGATGATTTGACCGACCCTCCTCCTAAGCGGCTGATTGAATCCTTTTCCCTCTGAGCAACAAGTTGTTCATATATCCCGCATCTACAAGTCATTGCGCATGTACACACGGGTTGATAGAAAGCCAGCTCTTCCCACGCGGTCATCAATGCATTGTAGTATGATGTAACAGAAAGATCCCCTTGCTTAAACATAGCAAGGTGCTGCTTCAACTGAGAAATTCGGGAATCATGGCTTTTTGTATACAGCTGTGCGACATGATCCCAAATTCGTTTTGCCGAGTTCAGAAACATGAGACTCGAGCGGATGGATGTCTGGCTCCATAGAGTTTATTAGCAATGACATAACCATTTCATTGTTAGCGCTCCATTCAGCATATCGGTGTTGGAGATGGCTGTGAAATTGATCCATCAACATATCATTACTTCATCTTCCCTCCAAGGAAAAGCCGGACCGATCTAGCCCATTGGAGGTAGTTACTTCCATTTAGTCGGGCTGGAACGATCTGAAGCCCGGGATTCTCAGAAGTAGAGACCGGGTCATGGCTGGTTGAGTTCCAAAGGGGTTCTCTGTTGTCCCCATCGGTGCAAAAGAGCTAGAAGTAGACATAACAAAGAAGAAACTGATTTTCAGAAGAATAAGTAGGAGAGAAAGAGGAGTAAGGGTTTTGAGGATCAAGAAGGATTTGCGTAGGTTAGAGTTGTTTCAACTCAAGCCAAGAACCAAAGATAAGATTGAATCAATCTTTCTGATGTGCCAAGATCCGAGAAAACGGCAAGGCACAGAGCATACGTCAGACGGAATCAAGAAAATAAGAGAGCAACAACTTATCAAAAAGGAAGGAAAGGAGGAAAGAAGAAAATGAGAAAGCAGAAGAAGAATACCTAGAATGAGGAGCGAATATTGATTTGCACCACCACCGCACACAGCCACCAACAGGTAAGAGGAAGAGCTAGGTCACAACCTGCTCTGATACCATGAAAAACTTGAGAACACACAACATGTGATTCTCTTCAATAAAAAAGTGAAATATAAAGGGCTAACTTCTCACTATGAGAGAATGAATACAACAAGGGGCCTGACTCCTTTATATAGAGGAGCAGCCAAGTGCAAAAGTTATTCACAACCGATGTGGGACTAAACTGACATAACAAAAAAACACAACGACGGAACGAAGGTGACTGACAGGACGTATCACATCTATACTCGACTAGTAGTTCCTATGTTCAGCCTTCCTTGACGGAACGAAGGTGACTGACAGGAGGTATCACATCTACCCTCGACTTCAAGCCAAGGGAATAAGGAAAAGACAAATAAAGCCAATAGCGTATGGGAGAACAGCAAGCTGAAAAACGTGACGCGCCCCCTTATATAAGGCCCTAACGAGTCCGTCAGTTTGCTTCAAAACGATTATTACGTAAAAGGCGCTAGCGCGTTTGACGTAATAAGCGTTTTGAAGCTCCTTGATCGCCTTTCGTTTGAGAAATTTTTCTTTTTTCTCTGGCATCTTCTTCCGAAACTTTTGAAGGTTACTGATCATCTCCTTTTTGTGGATGTTCTCTGTGTTCCCCTTTGGGATCCTTATCTTCTGCTTTTTGAGAAGGTGTTGGAATGGTGTTTGAACGAGATGTGTAAAGTAGGCAATTACATCTTTTTCGTTGATACAACAACAGGATAAGGCTAGATAAGTTTTGATTTTAGGAGTCAGGAAGATATCGAGCATGATTTCCTCTTTTTCCTTGATATAATTGTGAATTTCTTCTTGTATATAGGCGTGGATTTTCTTCTTAAAGCGAGGGCGCTTTGAGTCTTAATCGTCCTTCTAAGTCAATGGCTTAAAGTGTGCTTCCTCATACTAAAGTGTAGTTTGGTTTGCTGATTCCTCGAATGAAGGCTAGTTGATTCGAGTTTGAGCTCTGCCAACGACGCTTTAAACATCTGCTGGAAGCTTTGGTAAATCCTTTCTGACTCCGGCCCCTGCTTGATAGCAAATAGTAAATCATCTGCATATCTGACCGATTTCTCCTCCACTTTGTTGCCTCTGAATGTTCATATCGAGTTGATGCAGGAAGATGTTCATAAGAACTGGCGATAAGGGACTGCCTTGTGGTATTCCTTTCTCACTGGATCCATATTGGTTTCCGTCTTTGTCTTGGATATCGGTAGTTAAGAAAGCAGCAATCAGATCACAGAAGGTCTCATTACCTGGACCAATATGTGATTTGAATGTGGCATTGAGCAAAGCGTGATTTATATTGTCAAAGCAGCCAACGATATCTGCTTTGATTAATCTATCAACCTTCCCCCAACTTTCTACTTGCGCGAAAAAGGTAAGAGCCCCTCTCCCTTTTCGAAAGCCGTGGGAGTAGGTGAGAAAGATGTCCTCAAAAACGATGTTCAAAAGCTGGGAGATAGCATTCATGACAATGATGTCTGCTTTATGAGGCTGCGTAATTGGTCGCATCTTCCCCGGCTTATGGGGTTTCGGAATCCATGATCGATACATGGGGGAAAACTGAAAGGACGAATGAATTAATGCGTTCTGAATCTCCTCCACTTTTGATTTGCTAAGTCAGTCCCCATACCGAGGAATCTCTTCCCAAAGGAAGTCAATGAGATTCATTAAGCTCCTCAATAAATCCTTTTTATCGACTAAAGCTCTCATCCTTTTTGTGTTCTCCGTTTTCTGTATGCTACTCTTCTTGCTCATGGTACGCTTTTATAGATTGTTCATTCGGAAAATAGAGAATCTCATTATTTCTGATCCCGCTAGTTGTAGCGGGAAACTTGCTATTTGATTTGCCGACCATTTAGATCATGCGTAAAGCCTGGGAATGGGATAACGAAACTGTCTGTCATTCCGGTCTAACCCCGGAAAGTCCAGATTTGAAACAACTGCTTTTGCCAATGTTGGCTTATACTAGAGATTGACCTGAATCCACTTTTGAAGGCCAAGCAGTTTCAGAATTCCTTAAGCGGATTTCGTTCAGCCTATGCCTAATCTTTCTATCCGATTTCCACGATCCCGCTCAAAGTTAGGTAATAATCCTGTAGTTCTGGCTCTGCGGATAACTCATTGCACATTTGTCGCTCCGTTGAAACGACGGGTAAGTACCGGCGGCATACATCGAATGGTCGGGACCACCACTTGTTAGCTGGAAATATGGTCTAATAGTACGGGGAATAGCTAGGGCCTGGATCTGTATCAATTTAGCTAGGAGAATAAGGAAGGCAGCGTCATCTCAGTTTCTGGGGGAAGCTGCTACTCCTTGGTTACAGGACCATTAGTTCGTACTAAGCCTTTCCCTGTCATTAGTTAGCTGATTCACCAATTTGCACTGAAACTGACGGCCGCCGGAACCCATCATTATTTCACTTTCCTCGCTTCCGCTTCATTTTCCAAGTAGGCGACTACTTCCACCCGCCCCTTGGCATTTTATTACCTACACCACTCATTGAGTGAGTTCGGGAGCTACCTTTTATGTATACCAGACCATATAATCGAGAGGGGGCAGGTAAACGCATGAAATGGGAAGTGGCCTTTCATTGATTTATCAATGCTTTCAAACCCTTTCCCACCCAACCCACGATTTCACCTTCGAATAAATGCCTCAATCTGAACTCCGAGCACTAAAAACGTCGTCTATAGGCCTTCATCACTGGTGGGATAGATTCCGGATACACTTTCTCTTGCTATTGCTGCTCGCCGACGGGATAGATAAAATGGTTATTTCTATGTTGGATGGGAAAGGAGACTCCTCCTGCCTGAGTGGGGTTCATTCCTTGCATGTGCTGAGAAAGAGATTCAGCCACTCGTCCCACAAAAAATGGACGGAATGGGATATCATATCGATCGGGGGATGACTGGCAGGGGGAGGGGCCTAGCCCCTACTCAACTGTTGGAATGGGTAGTTTCTCAGTTGGGTGTCTTAATTAGGCTAATAGCAGCATACCGTCGATGGTTCACTAATAGTTCCAACTAATAAGTGACGGTGAATAATCAGAGGAGGTAACCCATTGATGGCGAGACCGGGGAAGGACCGCTAAAGCATGTATCAGGAAGAAGGGCCCTTACAGGCATGTGCCGGGAGTGAATAGGCGACCCTTCCTTCAATTCATGTGCTCCTTGATTGAATTGACAGGTCAATTTGAGGCAACCCCTAATGACATGAGCCTATCACCTACTTCTTATTAGATTGACAGTTGCTGGTGCTTGCGGGACCGGGGGGTTGCCCCGCCCGGGTTCAAGCCCCCGGTCAAGCCCAGCTTTGAGGCACGGGTCGAGAAACTACCCTACTGAAGCGAAGAGGATTTGTTCAGGAGGCCGGTTTTCTTCCTTTGACTCCAGGTTAGATAGAGAAAATGCTAGCTAAAATAGAGTTGGCTGCCTCCCCCCGGGAGAAAAGAAGCAGATGCTTAGGCGAACCACTGACACAAGAATCTGAAGGGCTTTGCTCTAACCAACTGAGCTACCTGAACCACCTTACTAATATCCCACCCGGGCCCTCTCTATATTCATTCCCAACCCTTCCCGTCACTAGGTGGGGTGGTCAAGTAACCGAACCATTAAGTCTAATATACTCAAGAGTTTCATCCTCGGGGTGGGGGTGAAGCATCTATCCTACCCTACATAGAAGTAAGTACCTACCTTCTTTCTCTATCTTTCCGTACCGTATACCGTAATTATATCTCCGCCGTATGAATTAGTGATTCACTTTCTATGACTGCGGAGATTCTTGCTTGCTTGAAGAAAAATGCATTTCAAATGGCCAGATGTGCTTCGTACCTGCGCCTCGATATGCTTACTAATAGGGCGGCCCTTCTCCTTCCATAAGAATGGAATGTTCGCGGTCATGTAACGCTCACGTAACGACCTCCTCACTCTCTCTTGCCGGCTTAGCCAGGGAGTAGATAGTAGAAAAAGCAACGACGAATAAATAGAAAGACAGAAAAGCAAATCCCCTTGAATTTCTTTCTCAATTCAACATTGATAGGGCGCTTCCTGTTTTTAAACTCCATGGGTTCGGTGCTACAATCGAGCTCGTCCTGGTCCTTCTCTTGCCGCTTTTTTCCGAATGAAAGGAGGAAATGCTGTTCCCATGTTTCTAATTATTGATTGGTTCTATAGGCCAACTGAATGAAAGAAAGGACTGAATAATGACTAGATGAGTGGGTCGGGTCTACCTTCCCAGTGCATACGATAGAGCTGTTGAGGACCAAACCCATGGATATGTGAGGGAGGATGAGGAACTGAACCCGCGGAGATTAGAATGCCTGGGCGTCAGTGATTTTGTTTCGGGGCTTGGTGTTACGCCTTCGAGCATTCCAGTGTTGAAGTCTTTCCAAGGGCTCTTTTGATCCACATCCCTTCCTATTTCTTCCCCACCAGCTCTTCGATATGCGCCAGTTGATTCGTCTCCAATAACTACAGTTGATCCGTTTCATTCGCTATCGTTTTCTGTCTCACCCGCTTTAGGAGAAGGAATATAAACCCAATAAATGAAATGAAGTCAAGTCAAGTCAAGATGGTGATGCGGGTAACTAAGCCTACCTACCCACTCTTTATAGCCTCGTAGTGTTATGCTGCCCCTGATTCTTGGATTCGCCCCTTTTATAGCGCTAAACTCATATAGTGAATATAATCGTTTATAGCTAATGATTAGAGTCAATCTGATTTGCCCTGGAGGTTTATAGCAAAAACCTTTCCGTTATTAGTTGAGTTCCACCCGTTATATAAATAAAGAAATTCTAACGGAATTGCTCCAGTGAGTAAGTAAGCTCCTCCCGCATACCGATAGTTGTAGCCGGATTGGCGAATCATAGTTTTTTATGGTTGTTTCTAAATGCTTTCTTTAGAGCTTGTCCACCTCGAGTAATGATTGATCCGTTTGATGAGACCCTATCAATATCGTTGCTTTTCCAGCTTCTTATCCCGGGCATAGTGAGGCCCTAACGAATACACTTTGACGGATCCACCTTTACTCCTAATGCTTATCGATCTAGTAAAGCCAATCCACAACCCAATGCAAGAGTGATAGTGTGCCCGGTCGTACTATGTTCCCAGTGAGCTATAAATAGAGATGGATTTGAGGGAGATGGCTCAGATGGTTTCACTGAATTACCGATAGCGAAAGCTTAGCACTCGAATTAGCTCTCGTATACTTGATTCATTCGTTAGAAAGGGTTGGTCCCACTCGTACTGCTAGAATATACGGCCTTGCATATCTATCCCACCCAGCTCACTGTCCGAATAAAGCGAAGATCTTTCTATCCGCCATCAAGTATAAATTACCAAACCTCCCGATAAGTGGCTCACAACCTTCGCTATAAAGAATGATTCGAGCTCAACCAGGCTAGCTATAAAGAATGATTAGCTATAATGAGTAATTAGCTATAAAGTCTTTGCCCCAATGCGTCAGTTATAAATGCTTGGAAATCAGGGTTGGCACTAAAGGAGGATTCGATTCTTCTGTTGGGGCTCCCCCACATGACTAAACTATCTCTATTGCGGGTACACCAATATCATAGACTTCTCCGTAAGAACTTGCTTTCGTAGCTTTTGCAGCTCTTCCAATTCCAACTGTTAGCTCTAAACTGGCCCGCTACACCTGCTCTTCAATATGCCTATTCTCCGTAACCGTAAGATCCTCCAACTCGTACTGATGACCCATTAACTAAATAGAACAAGGAGTTTCCCCGTTGAGCTTTTTTCCCAGCCCCTATCAATGTTGAATTGAGAAAGAAATTCGACGGCCTAGGAACGGATAGGGTGGGGTTGGGGAGAATAAGTTTACAGCTTATACATTCTGACTCCGATATTTATTTAATGACTGAAGGAAGGTTCTTATTCCCACCCTCCCGTTGGTTTTTTTACGTATATAAGAGACTTTTCATTTCTGAAAATAATGCAAGATTGAATGACGGTCGGGTTAGGGTTCGGGACCTATACCCTTTCTATTGCGTCGGTGGAGTGAAGGAAAAAATCAGTGAGTGAGAAGGGTTCCGCAGCATTGCTACGCTAGGCCGACTAGACCATATGGTGATCCAGAGTGGGTTGTGTTTAGTTCGGGGAATGGACCCCTCGGAGAATGCATTTCTATTTGTTTGGGCTGGAAGGGAAATGGCTAGCTCGATCGAGGGAAAACCATGTTTGGGAAGAGGCGACACAACAGCCTACCAATGCGCATATATTCTAGATAGTTCGGCATTGAATTGATAGTTCGATCGAGTACCAAGACAGGGTTGCTCGACCCAACAGAAAATAGTAGCCTTAGTTAAAGCAATACCCTTATTGAATGGGGTGGGAAATCAGCGTCACACACGCAATAGTAGACCCAATCCGTCGGTTGAGCGGAAGAAACCTATCCATGGCTCAGATGCATGCTTTCAAAGATGCTTCCTTCGTCTGAATGCATTGTATGTCCCATAGTCCCCCCTCCCCTCCTTCCTTACCGTCACCGTCAAATGAAAGTAGAGTTGCGGCTGCTCTCTGCTCCCGCTTGCTGACTTCTTCTCCTCTGTGCTTCAAGTGACGGAATGCGAAGCGGAGGTAGGTGAAGAACATGCGGTCCCTAGCAAAAATGGTTATGAAATAGCTTTGTTTGCTTTGCTCATAGAGCTACGGGAAGCGTCGCTTTGCTTAGCAACCTGACGCGCCCGGTGCGAAGCTACTCGACAGGTTATGAAATAGCTCGACTGAAAGGAGAAGTGCGAAGCGAATATAGCAACCTGACGCTCCCTGTCGACGTTCCGCCCCCTATACGTAAAGGCGTCGACTCCACAGGGCGTCGCTTTCATTAACATTAAGTGAAGGTGCGTAGCTTCTTTGAATGTCCCGCTGATTGACTACTACATCTAGGGACGGGACTGATCCCGAAACAGACGTCTTTCTTTCCAGGTGTGGTTATGAAATAGCGTCAGGTTGCAAAGCGACGCTCCCGAAGCTAATAGCAAACGGGCGGGTGAGGCGAGGCGGTTGACTGCCGAAGGATAGAAGCGAATAGCAACCTGACGCTCCCGGGGGGAAATCCGTACCTATCCACCCGATGTCCCGAAGAGGAGTAGTCACTGACGGTTTCAGCTGGTCGAGTTACAACATAGCCCCTATAGTCGTCGTAGTGTACAGCGTAATAGCTTACAAGCGGGGCCTCCGGTAAACAAGCTAAAGAGTCATATTCGCATCCCGGATTCAGGTTTAGATCCAGAGGTAGCACCGGGACCTCCATCCTCTAAAGTCAAGGTCTATCTTTATTAGATATATCCATGACTAAGAGAAAGATTCGCCAGTAGAAGCCATCTCTCCCGATACAACCGACGCAAGCTGAGTCTATTGAGCCGCCGAAAGCCCATAGATCAACGTACGGAACCTTTATAGCCTTCGCTGACTTTCTAAGGTATACTCTATCGCTAAGCGCTGACGCTCCCTCTCGAATGCAAAGTGTCGCATGTTAACGTCCATACAACGAGTTTCTTGACTTGCTCAAAGCCGTTTACCGTCACTTAATGAAAGCAAGCAAGAGCTCAAACTTCAACCATGAAACCCAGTAGGCTTAAACCGTATTAAAACATCTCGAGAAGGAAGGAAATGACCGGTGCATTCATTCAATACGAATCTTTCTGTCCCGAGTCTTTAGCATAGGGCTTTTTGCTTGCTCGTTTAAGCGGGAGTCGACGTTCAAATGCCTGGGTTAGTCACCGCCCAGGTGATCAGATTCCGGACGTCTTTCTTGACTCTTCACTTCTTCACGGGTCGAGATCCCTGATTCTCCATCCTCTCTGTGAGTTTGCGACGCGGCCCTTACGAAAGAGTCGTATAAGGTCTGCCTCCGCCGCCCCTCTGCCTATGAATGTTTTGTAAACCCCATGGTCGATCCCTATCGAAAACCCTTAAGTGACGGTAAACGGGCCTACTCTACTGAAGTCGCAAGCCTTTGGCACTGAAGTAGGGCGAGCAGCCGGTTACACTACGACAGTACCAAGGAGCCGGGTAGTGGATTTGCTTTTTATAAAGAGTGTGTCCGTGTCCCGAATCAATAGCGATAGAAGCGAACGGAAGTCCGAGGGCTATAATTGGCCTATAAATCCCCTCTATCGGATGTAAGGCTGAGATGATCTCAACCTTTTCCTTTCCGACCTTTACCGTGGGAATCATGCAGGGGGCCTCTTCACTCATTAGGCACACTACCCTCATATGAGGCATGGGGACAGCTCACACAGTATGCAGGAATTCCATGCCTCATATGACTTGGAAATCATCGATAGGAACAGCCATAAGTTCCGTCGTACCTGCCCACGGTCCTATCCGTATGGACACGCCCTTCGCCAAGCCTGCAATGGGACGCGCCTCCGAGTGCCTTCATTTTGCTTTAGTCTTTCTCAAGCTTGAGCCCCAACCGACGTGCCTCTTGATCCGCAACGAAGTTGTGTGTTGCCCCCGTTTCCACCATAGCCCTAGTGGACTTGCCATTGATGCACACATCAATATACATGAGTTCCCGAGCTTGGGGCTTTGCTACCTCCGTCTGCCCCTTAATAGCATTTAGCAGCCTTACTTAAAGCCCCCATCCTGGGCTCTTCTCCTGATGATTGGGCCTGCAACGTGTTCAACGATTGCTTTTGTGGGCAGGCTCGATGCGCGCCGTTGCATAAGAATATGAAAGACCCTCCATCCAGAATTCTTAGGGCCAGTCGTCAGCATCATGGCCTTTCTTGGACGTCTCTTTCTCATGGGTCTTCCTGTCCCCCATAGAGCCCTTCCCCTTTCGACGGCTTCGGCTTCCGGCTTCCGCTTGAAGACAAAACTAGTCGTTAATATCTGACCTTCCTGTCTTTCCTAGCTGCCGTCGCCTTCCGTCACTCTCCCTCCGGTTAGTGAGACCTTATCTTGCCCTGAAAAATCAAAGTGCCTTACTAGATAGGGCGATTAGGAATGCCAGCTTCAAAACTACTGAGCGCGCAACGGCTGAAAAGCCGTTGCTTGCTGGCTGAAAAGCCGTTGCTTGCTGCGTTGGCGCTTACGTTTTTCAGATGGAATTGATTCCAAAGCCCTAAAGCCTACTACCGGCACTTCCACTCTATCTTTTGACGATAAAACAACAAGAGAGAGTTTAGTTTACCAAAGCCAAAGAGAGAAGGGAACCGCTTACCAGAATTCTCTTATTGATCTCCGCCATCTCCAACCGCAAAGGAGATATTCTACTTAGAGCCTACCTGACTTGGCTAGCTACCGAGCCCGTACCGGCACAAGAAGTTTTCTATAAGCCGACGCCTAGTTCCATGTACCTGTAACCCGGAACAGCAGAAGTGGTTTTCTCTAAAGCCACTTGCCTGACTTCTTTCTTTTATTCCTTGTGCTTAGGGCGGTAGTCAAGTCAAGCCAAGCTAAAAGTAGTGAAAGAACGTAATCAGTAAGGTTGTCGGTCTCTAAAGGCAAGTGCGGTACTCTTTCTTTGTTTGAAAGCTCTTTCCTGATCTGTCTGCTAAACGTGTTTCCGACTCGCTTGGAGTTCCGACTTACGCAACCGCAAGAGAAAGCCAAAAGCAGGAGTTTTGACTACGGTGCCGGAACGCCCTCCGAACACAACCGCAAGAGAAGGTTTATTCTTCGACCTTCCCTCGCAACTTCCCCTCGCAGAAGGAATAGAATCCGTTTGACCTCGAGTTCCTGTGCTTGCACTGGCCTGCCTTCCGACTGGACTACCGCTTGAACGAAAGCCGGAACAAAAAGATTTTTCTACGACTACCGTTCCGACGGTCCCTATCTTCACCATTGATCAAAGTCAACTTCGTCTGGTACTGGCTACCTGACTTACAGGAATTCTACGAGTACTCGCTAACGGAACGATTGATTAATCAAAGTCACCTTCGCCTAGCAGTCACCATCGCTTTCACTACGGTTGAAGTGAAAGGCTTAAAGAGCGATGAAGCCTTAAACGAGTGTAGCTCTTAGAAGTCAAAGTCCTAGCAGTCCCGTTCTCCTAGAAGTCAACTGGGCCTAGAAGTCAACAGTCGACGAATTCTCTCTAAACCGCTTTCACTAGCCCTAACCATTGAAAGGCTGGACTTGCTTACGCAACAGCACGAGATAAAGACTTTTAAGTCAACCTTCGCCTACCTGAAACAGCAACTGCTACCGCCTTCCACTCGAAACAGGACTTATCTTCTCTGTATCTAACCCGAACAAGAACACTTTTTCTACGACGATGGCCCTCCACCCGGGCTTAGAGGAACGAACTCTCTGATCAGCCTCCCGCAAGACAAAGTGATTTGACTTCGGTGCCTGAAAGAGTAGATTCTACGACGAGACCAAAGCCGCTAGCTACCGTGCCCGGTACTTCACTAGCTACCTTCTCTGCTCGGCTTGCTTTCTCGGTATCGAAAGTGGAAGTCGATCCCGCCAACACGAAACAGAGATTTGTTATACTAGGGACTTTCACCGCTTACCCTTACCAAAAGGAAAGAGGCTTTCATCTACGAGCCTCCCTAACTAGCTAAACTGACAAGCTTACCAAAACCACCTGAACTAGCTAAAGCCGAGACAGCTATCGCAGAAAGGAAATTCTGTTGATCAACCGCCTAGCTTACTGCCTTGACTTTATGAACTGACTTCCTGGCTCGAGTGACTGCTAAGTCTAATCCAAGCGCTTCCCGAAAGAGATACGTAGGCCCGGAATAAGGAATTTCTTCCTGATCCCCGGAACCAAGTGAAGATGATCAAAGAAAGCCTAGTTCCATGTACCTGTAACCCGAAACCGAAAGGAGTTTTCTCAAAAAGCATGCTTCATACCTTCCATACCTTCCACTGAGAGGGGCTCGCTTACTGCCTTGACTTACTGAACTTACCGCCTTCCCGTAACTCGCTACAAGAAGAGTTTCCCTTGAGGAGAGATTTCTCTTTGATCGACCAAGCCGAAAGACAGATCTCATCACAGCACTTGCTTTCCCTAAACTATCTAAACTGACGAGCGAAACTGAAAGAGGGAATTCTCTGATCCGATAGCACTGGACGCACTAGCTTTGAGTTCCGACTTAAAAGCTCTATGAAGTTCAAAACCAAAAGACAAAGCGCATCGCTCTCACTACGGTTGAAGTTATTCGCCTTTTATAAACGAGTTAAGTGTACTAATAGACTTGCTTACCGTAACCGCAAAGAAGGAGTTGACTAAGTCGACTACCGGAACTGGAGATGTATTCTCTGATCCACCTGCCCTAGCGAACTGACCGGAAAGCCAGGAAAGATTATCTAAGCCAAGCCGACAGCAACGGAAAGAGGGACGTCGACTCGCTTACCGAAAGAGATAAATCAATCAATCAAGACGCTACCTCATCGCACCCTTATATTAGCATTCATACGAGATATTATAAGCCTATGATGCATCGTTGATAAGACCCTCCTCCGAATCATAAATCAAGTAGTACATTTCTCGTTCGTCTCGTGCCAATTCCTAACAAATCTCTGCGGACCGTCGAATGTTATTGTCAGTCAAATTGGCTCTGGAGCCTATTGTTCTGCTACTCCTCATGGCTGGCTTGAAGAACCTCCGAACATTGTCCACCTAGCCTCTTTTGTGCTTCTACGCACGATTACGTGTTTTCCCAAGGCCGGGTCCTGGTCATCCGTTCATCACGACGTCTCTCTGACGCTCATGCCTAGGAACCCACATGTGTTGCTCGGTCCGCATTCCTATTCAGTTCCCTTACAAGTAGGACTGCCCTCTTTCTTTAGATCTCTTAACAAATACAGAATGCTCAGATGAACTACTATCTAATGTTAGTAGTGCTGAGCTGAACTTATCAAACCAGGATCTAGGAGCCTGTTTCAAGCCATAGATGGCCTTCATTAGACGGCAAACAAGATTAGAGTTGGCAGAGGAAGTCAAACCTGGAGGTGGCTGCATATAGACTTCTTCAGATAGATCTCCGTGAAGAAAGGCGTTTTTTACGTCTAGTTGATATAAAGGCCAATGCCTTGCTGGAGCAATGGCAACAAGGAGACGAACCGTGGTCATCTTAGCAACAGGGCTGAACGTCTCCTCATAATCCTGCCCATATTCGTCGAGTGAACCCCTTAGCCACTAAGCGAGCACCGGATCCATCAGATTTGAATTTGATCTTATAGATCCGAGCGAGTGACTAAGCGAGACTCCATCCGAAGATTCTTACAGCATCCATATCTTTGACGAATGAGGTCAGCATCTTACTCCGCTACGAATCTCAAACTCTCTTTACTCCGCGAGACTCTGATCTCAAAATCCAAGAATCCGCGAGTGGTAACGAGCAGCGAGTGATAGCGAGCCGAGTGTTCTACTCGAACTTCGCCATATCTATCGCACACCCCCACCAGCGAGCGATACACGCGAAGAAAGAGGTCAGCCCCCCGCCTTCTCAAAATCACTGAGGCTGTTCCAGCGAGCAGCCCATTCATTCCTTCTCCCTCCCCGGGCGTAGCGCTCATCAGACGTGTGGCAGCCGCGATCCCATGAAACGACCAACTCCTTCTATTCATTCTTAGCCAACGACCTGTACGAGAATTCTATAGGTTGGGTTGGTTCTATAAGGAGGAAGATCATTATGATCGTTCCTTTCCGAACCTATCCACTTTTCCGTATCTCAACAAACCATGATAGAAGAGATTTCCCTATGACCAAAAACAGCCTGTTGTATTCAACTAAACAGCTGTTGTTATAGTCGTATGGGAAGAATCCAATAAATAGTAGTACTTTTTTATTATTTAGGTTTAGGATCAGAGAAAGCATTCAAAAAGATAGTTGTTCCCGGCGTTGGTTGTTACCGGGATTGATCTGATCGTTTCTGATAAGAGGGTCGCCTAATAAGTCGATTACTGTACTGGGGACCGGTTGGGCCAGGAAGTCAAAGTCATGGGATTGGTTCGTTCTCCAGAAGACGTAATGAAACACTCGTCCCACCCACTACGTAGTGATGCCTCTACCTGATCTGAAGCCGTGGGACGAACTCAATTGAAAGACTTGTTCTTGCTTGCTCATTGCCCCGACTGACCGAGAAAAACGACGTTCCAGAGGCATCTTCCATTCATATCGATTTGGGTCTTTCCGCACCATATTTAGATCTGCCCCTTCTTCGATTCGGAATTCCCAGCAAATCCTTGACTCCTCGAATACGATGGGATTTCACACCTGGCGAATCTTTCACTCTACCTCCTCTGATTAACACCATAGGATGTTCCTGCGAATTATGACCTTCGCCCGGAATGTGAGCAAATATATCATGTCGATTGCTCAACCGTACTTTGGCTATCTTACGTGGAGCTGAATTAGGTTTTTTCGGTGTTCTCGTCGGAACACGCGGGCGTACTCCTTGCTTCTGGGGACATTGATCCGAAGCTCGAGTACGGTCCGTGCGCCGTTTTTCTTCTCTACCATGACGAATCAATTGATTTAATGTAGGCATCGCTCTTTCCTTTGTCCTTCCCCCCGATTTGAGCCCTATCACTAGTGGTTACTCCCGATCCGAAGCACCCCTTTTCCATTCATAGAGAGATCCAATCGTCAAAATCAATAAAAAGGCCATCATGGACCAAGATCCAAACGGATCAATCTTGTTGGGAGGTACTGCCCAAGGAGAGGAAAAGGTGACTTCCGGATCAGGGATAATAAATAAAATAGAAACCGGATAAAATCGTATATCGAAACGACTTCTGGCATCACCGGAAGGATCGGAACCACATTCGTGGGCCGACAATTTTTCTGGATAGGTCGAACTATTGGAAGCAAATGGAAAAGGAACACCGAGTGGGATCAAAGAAACTAGCGGACTGATCACTAAATAGATACAAATAGGTGCAAATTCCGACATCACCACAGCCCACTTCGTTCTCTCGCTCTGCTCGCGGCGCTCCTTGCTCGCGGAGCGGCATACCGAAAAAAAAAAAAAAAAATGACCACGATCAGAGCCCTCTGTAGGAGAGAAGTTCGTTTAGGAGCCACCGCATACGTTTACTCTGGAATTGATTCGTGAGATTTGCGATCGCTCTTTCCT